TCTCGGAACAAGGTTCTAGCGCCATGCCAAATATGTCCGAAGAAGAAGAGCAGAGCAAATGAAGCATGGCCAAAAGTAAACCAACCCCTTGGACTGCTACGAAAAACACCATCGGATTTCAAAGTAGCACGATCTAATTCAAAAATTTCGCCCAATTGAGCGCGTCGAGCATATTTTTTCACAGTAGCGGGATCACTATAACTGACTCCATTCAGTTCGCCACCATAGAACTCCACAGTTACACCTACTTGTTCGACACTATACTTCGACTCTGCCCTTCGAAACGGAACATCGGCTCTAACAATACCGTCTCCGTCTACCAAAACAACCGGAAATGTTTCAAAAAAAGTGGGCATACGACGTACAAAAAGTTCACGCCCTTCCTTATCTCTAAAGATAGGGTGTCCTAACCACCCAACAGCTATTCCATCCCCATTGTCCATTGAGCCCGCTCTGAATAATCCCCCCTTTGCCGGATTATTACCGATGTAATCATAAAAAGCCAATTTTTCAGGAATTTTAGACCAAGCCTCTGATAAACTTTGATTTTCGGCTATCCCAGCGCTAACTCTTCGATATATTTCTTGCTGGAAGTATCCCTGATCCCATTGATAACGAGTGGGACCAAATAATTCAATCGGGGTAGTTGCTGAACCATACCACATAGTTCCAGCAACAACAAAAGCGGCAAAAAAGACAGCAGCGATACTGCTGGAAAGGACGGTTTCAATATTTCCCATGCGTAATCCTTTGTATAGACGTTGGGGCGGACGGACACTAAGATGGAATAGGCCGGCTAATATGCCCAATGTCCCTGCTGCAATATGATGAGAGGCTATTCCTCCCGGAACAAAAGGATCAAAACCTTCCACACCCCACGCTGGATTTACAGATTGTACCCTTCCGGTTAGTCCATAAGGATCGGACACCCATATTCCAGGACCATACAACCCCGTTACATGAAATGCGCCAAACCCAAAACAAGCCAACCCTGAAAGAAATAAATGAATTCCAAAAATCTTAGGTAAATCTAAAGAAGGTTTTCCTGTACGTTCATCAGAAAATATTTCTAGATCCCAGTACACCCAATGCCAAATAGCTGCCAAAAAGCATAAGCCAGAAAACACAATATGTGCCCCGGCCACACCTTCGTAACTCCAAATACCCGGATTCGTTATAGTACCTCCTGTGATACTCCAACCGCCCCATGAATTGGTTATTCCTAAACGAGTCATGAAGGGTATAACAAACATACCCTGTCTCCACATTGGATCAAGAACGGGGTCAGAGGGATCAAAAACCGCTAGTTCGTATAGAGCCATCGAACCGGCCCAACCAGCAACTAGAGCTGTATGCATTATATGAACAGAAATCAAACGACCCGGATCATTCAATACGACGGTATGAACACGATACCAAGGCAAACCCATGGAAATACCCCTTTAATCAACGAATAATAGACACTATGTAACTTTATTGCATTGTAAAAAGTAAAAAAACTATGCTCTGGACCCACTCTTTCGGTAGATTTTCTCGAGGAAAGAATTAATATTTGTTCTATTCTTTTAGTAATAATAATAGTAATAGATGAATTCCATTTGTAGGAACAAAAATAAGCAGATCTATTCTATACCCGATAAGTACCAATACGCAATGGTAGAGGGGATTGATCCCACTTTCATTTTCTCTGAGTGAAGACATACCCATTTGTTCATATCATTCCAAAGACCCATTCGTTTCGTAAAAATTTTCCTTTAGTCATAATCATTCGGTTTTCTTTTTTTATGTTATTGTTATGAACTTATTCAATTTATGGATAAACTATGATAAAGGCTAATCTTATTAAGACAATAAACCCGTTGTTACGCTTCCACATCAAAGTAAGATATAGTACTTAATTTTTTTTCTTTCATTTTATGCCTATTGGTGTTCCAAAAGTACCTTTTCGAAGTCCTGGAGAGGAAGATGCATCGTGGGTTGACATATAGTGCGACTTGTCAGATATATTGGGTCACATGGAATTTCCCCATTCTCTCCCCTGATCGAGATATCCCCTCTTTCGCCCAAAAAAGATTGATTGAATTATCAAAAGTTTGGAGCGTGAAATACAATTTAATCCTATTTATTTTTTGTAGGGGTATCAGATTAATATTATCAATTAGAATAATTTATGGTTGGCTCGACTGGACCAAAAAAATGAAGTATCCAGGCTCCGTTTAGAAAAAACCCAATTGGTAATATATCTAAGATTACTACTTTTATAATATTCTATTTATAAACAGGAGCGATCTCAAACTGTTTAATCAATCGAGTAATATAATGAATACATTTAATATAATGAATACATTGAATATTTAGTGGAAGACATGAAATAAATGAAATTGAAAAATAAAAAAAGCCATAGCAAAAAGACGTGGTATTGGGACATTTGCCCTATATGTGCAAATAAAAATCGGGCCTATCTTTACTCGGAGTAGAGCATAAACCTAAAAAAATTGAAAAAGCCCATTCAGGAACAAGAAAATGGCATCGTTATTTGGATTCGATCTCGATGAAACAATACATCAATGAGAAGTTCATTCGATAAGTTTAGTAAATTATTTATATATATATTTTATTTATATATAGGTAAAGTAAACAGGCCAAAACAAATCCTTCTTGAAAAATGGAAGAAAAAAAGCCCTTTGTTAGAAGTTAGAAAGAGCCCCCTATGAAAATAAAAAAGAATGAGGGCTGCAATCTACACATTGATTCTTTTTTTTTTGCGCGATTTTTGGTAAACCGTATGCATCAAAAGGTGCGCGTACGGTTCCTAAGGATACAATTATATCCTAATCAACCGACTTTATCGAGCAAGATTACTTTTTTTAGGCCAAGAGGTTGATAGCGATCTCTCGAATCAAATTATTGGTCTTATGGTCTATCTCAGTCTAGAGGATGATAGCAAAGATCTGTATTTGTTTATAAACTCTCCCGGGGGGTGGGTAATACCCGGAGTAGCTATTTATGATACTATGCAATTTGTACAACCAGATGTACAGACAATATGCATGGGATTGGCCGCTTCAATAGGATCTTTTCTTCTGGTCGGAGGAGAGATTACCAAACGTCTAGCATTCCCTCATGCTCGGCGCCAATGAGTTTTGTATTTGAGAGAAAAAAGAAGACTATGCCTTCGCCATATGAAATATGACTATTAAGTAATAATAGCATGGCATTTTGAATTCGATATGAGAAACCTTTTTTTTTTTATTTTTGTTTTTTTTTTTTTCAAAAATCAATCATTAGATTATATATCGAACGAATAGTATGAGATAAAGGGCATTTCCGATTTTATCTGATTTATCGGAAGCCTATTGCAGCGTCACAAACTTTTTTGTTTTCACACCAGAGGGATAATAACAATATTTATCTTAGGAAAGAATACAAAAAAAAGAAACTTTGGGATTGCTTAATAACAGACTAAATAAATATATAAAGCAACGGAACCATCATAGTATGTTTTAACTACTCCAAAATAAAATGAAGGATGGTTATTGGATTATTTACCGATCGGGGTCTGATAGGCCCTATATTTGAATATTTGAATTTTATTTTATACTTCTTCAATGGAATGGAGGTTATAAAGTAAATTCCATTGTATAGCCGTATGCAATGCGCAAAAGATGCCTGTACGGTTGTTCAATTCTATCTTTTGGTTTTCATATCATTACTCGTTATTTAATTTATTCTCTTTGATTTCTCTTCGAGATAGAAGAACCATTTATTAGGTTATATAATCAGGGTAATGATCCATCAACCTGCTAGTTCTTTTTATGAGGCACCCGCAGGAGAATTTATCCTGGAAGCGGAAGAAATGATGAAGCTGCGCGAAACCATTACAAGGGTTTATGTACAAAGAACAGGCACACCTCTATGGGTTGTATCCGAAGACATGGAAAGAGATGTTTTTATGTCAGCAACAGAAGCCCAAGCTCATGGAATTGTTGATCATGTAGGGGTAGAATAAAAAATAACAGGGATTTCGCGCAAATACAAATACGCCATTTGAAATTTTATCTTCTTACTGGGTTTGATAGAGTATTCTATTAATTAATTTATTACTATAGAAGTAATTCTTAATCGGCCGGTTAGGATCGATCTAAACCAGCTCATTATGTATACGAGTCAACATGCCAACTATTAAACAACTTATTAGAAAGACGAGACAGCCAATCAGAAATGTTACGAAATCCCCCGCCCTTGGGGGATGCCCTCAGCGACGAGGAACATGTACTAGGGTGTATGTGTGACTCGTTCAGAGCATGGACTGGGGCAAAAGAAAAGAACCCATTTTTCCAGTATCAGTGATCAGTAACAGTAAATAAGATAAAATAAAACGGAAGAACTCCATTCACTATCTAAAAAGTATCTATCATACCCTTCTATTGTGTATCAAAATTTATGGTTTCTAGTGGTGTAAATCCAATCGTCTCCATTTTCAATTTAAGATGAGAAAGAATTTCCCATTGGTAGCAAATGTTTATCCATTAAGCGGGGGGAATCCCATTTAAAGGCAAGAAAGATTACGCCCTTACTCTTTCAACAACGGACTAAGAGGGTCAGCTACACAGTTAATCTTCATAATTAAATACCGTTACTGTATAAGTGGATCTCGTTGTGAAAGACGGATTACTGAATAATTCATGGGTAGAGCCAAAAAGTGTGAACTGTACAAGTTAACAATAGCCTTGATTAAATGAAAGAAAAGAAAGGGCTCCGGTGTATAGAAGGGATCTCGCCGTTTAAGAAGTAACCATAGAAACGATGGAACCCACTATTTTTTTTTATTCATTTCTATTTTATATTTACTACTTTTTGTTTTTATTTAATATTAATATGCTTTTTTTAATATCTAGTATCAATATCAATATTATTTCTTATTTCGAGGTAAAATGCCTATAAAAAAAAATAAAAAATCGTGGGCGGGAAGGTTATAGTAGCAAAAGCCGTTGGAGTTTTTATTTTATACATTGGAAGGATCCGTTTTGTTATTAACAAACTAGAAAAGGGGAAGGGAATAACTGAAAGAAAAGAAATCAATTATCAATTAGTTATTTATCAAAGTTTCATTTATTCAATGACCAGAATTAAACGGGGATGTATAGCTCGGAGACGTAGAACAAAAATTCGTTTATTTGCATCAAGCTTTCGAGGGGCTCATTCAAGACTTACTCGAACTATTACTCAACAGAAAATAAGAGCTTTGTTTTCGGCTTATCGGGATAGAGGTAGGCAAAAGAGATATTTTCGCCGTTTGTGGATCACTCGGATAAATGCAGCAATTCGAGGGAATTTAGTATACTATAGTTATAATATTTTCATACACAATCTGTACAAGAAGCAGTTGCTTCTTAATCGTAAAATACTTGCGCAAATAGCTATATTAAATAGAAATTGTCTTTCTATGATTTCCACTGAGATTATAAAATAAGTAGATTGGAAGGACTCCATAGGAATGTTTTAAATTTTAACGGAGTGCGCTGTAAAATTAACTCCGGGAAGGTAGAATAGAAATTAGTATGATAAAATATAATCAAATAATATGATAAAGTCGTCAAAATGAACAAACAAGACGTTCAATAAAAAAAGATTTATTCTTTTTCCCCGATCCTTTTTTTCTTATGACACGACACTCACATCTTAATTCGCGAATTTTTCGAACAAAACATCAATCCGCCTTTGAGTTCGTATTGGAATTTTGATTCAAGTGAAGAGTAAGCCTATCCCCCTTTTTGATTCTAAGACCCGCAGTTCTAGCAGCCGACTCACCTCTTTCAAATTGTTTCTCATTACTAAGAAAGGGTAACAAAGATAAAATACGAGCTTGCTTGATAGCAATAGTAATTAATCGTTGTTGTTTTAAGTTTAATCTATTCACCCGTCTAGATAATATCTTTCCTTGTTCACTAATAAATCGACTAATTAAACTCATGTTTCTATAATCAATTCGATCCCCCGACCCAATCGGGGGCAAACGCCTACGAAAAGATCGCTTGGATTTAAAATAGAGTCGCTTGGATTTATCCATGATTTGTTTATTCCTTATCCCGAAAATCCTAATTTTGTCGGGGATTTCTTTTTGGTTTGTTTATCTTTAAATATATGTTATATATAATATATGGTATATGACATTTTTCATCTTCCTTGGAAGGATGACATACAATACATACGTGTAATCGGTTCCATCTATTTCTTTATCTCCCCATGAATTGTATATTTGTAACAAAAGGGACAGAATTTTCTCAATTCCAATCGACTAGGCGTATTGTGTCGATTCTTTTGAGTAATATATCTGGAAATACCAACCCTCTTTGATTCCTTATTAGCATCATTTCGAACAGCACAATTGGTACATTCCAAAATAACTGTTACTCGAACATCTTTCCCCTTGGCCATGAACCCCCTTTGTATTTTTGATTCACTCAACTATTCTATTTTGCGATCCAAAGAGAAAAAAGGAACGAAAAAAAAAAAATAGAAGTTGCTAACTCGAAATAAAATTATGAAAAATTTCGTTGCAATCAAGATAGTAATAATAAGTAATACAATGATTTCTAACTACATTTCTAATCCCAATATAGCGTTTCGTCTTTCATTTAAGTATTTTGTATGATATTGTTGACCTATCCATCAATTCCCATTTCCGTTCTCATTCTCTTTTTAATTATTTTAATTTAAATAATTAAAATTAAAAATTTTATTTTAATTCGAGCCCCGGGCCTCAGGCCCGAGTTCCGAGTTTCACTGAATTTGAATCCACTTTTATTCTTTCTCTTTTCGAACTTATTCGAATTTTAAAAATTCTAAAATGAAAAGATGGGAAGGGGAGGGATTAGTCACAGAGATTTTATTAAATCCCTAATCTTCTTCACCACTTCCCATGTTACTAACTAGAATGAAAAAAAGGGGAATATCAGCGCATCCGGAAATAAACGATTGATCTCTATCAATAGACCTGCTAAAAACCCGAACCATATAGTACTTACTACCGGCGCCACGGAGAGATATGTTTTTAGATCTCGCATTTTATTTGAAATCCTCCTTCTTTATTGGAATTTGTAATACATATATGATCAGACATATATGGAGTTAATGATCGCTTGTATTTGTCCGCGGAATCCCTAATTCAAATTGAAATGTACAACGATTCAGTAGAATATTCCTTTTCTTAAAAAAAACGTGCCCTTTTCTGTACCAGCATTTCCCCAAAATATTCATTTTTTTTACAGCGGGTTTCATTATACGTAACGCATATAAGTAGTTTATTATAATTAATTAATAATTAATTATATGTTCTATGATATGAGATCAAAAAGAAGAAATGACAAGATAATTTTTGTATAGAAATGGAGTAAATAAAGATGTGGAAAACAATACGGGTATTCTCTACAATGACACTGTAACCCAATTGAAAGGGATGTAGCGCAGCTTGGTAGCGCGTTTGTTTTGGGTACAAAATGTCACGGGTTCAAATCCTGTCATCCCTACCTATTCTATTACTTATCTTATGAGCAGGAATCGTAACGAGGGATCAATTGAAATCGATTAAATTGGGCATCCATAACATGATCAATCTTTCATTTGACTCTATTCTACTATAGAATAGGATACGCATGCAAAAATATAATATATTAGGGTTACTTACAAAATATTTAGTGTGATAATAAAGCGCTCTTAGTTCAGTTCGGTAGAACGCGGGTCTCCAAAACCCGATGTCGTAGGTTCAAATCCTACAGAGCGTGATCCCATTCTTGTTATTCTTAGGTCGAAAATTACACTGAAATGAAATAATTGAACAGCAATTTCAATTTGACCCCTGCCCTATGTATTGTATTAAAATTAATAAAGCAAGTAGGGGTCAATCAAAAAAAGAGCTATTAACTAATTAAAGGTCCAACTGATCACCGCGTCTGTATTGTAAATATGCGGTTACAAATAATCCAGCCAAAGTAATAGGAATTAGACCTAAGACAATTCCAAATAGAAAAACTTCAATCATTTCAATTTGTTTGAAAGAGGAAAAGGAGAGGTAATATCTATTCTTAACTATTAATTCATATTGCCCATGAATCTCAATGACCAAAAATTGGAAATTGACACGGTAAGAAACTTAAGAAACTATAGAATATATGGAATAACACAGAAAGATTTCGTTTTTTTATGAATCGTTTGTTCAATTAATTTCAAATAAGTCGTATCTTGTTCAACCCGATAAATAGAGCTGAGGTTATAGTTAAAACCGCTAGTAGAAAACCGAAATAACTAGTTATAGTAAGCATAAAGAGGCTAAATGAAATATGGTCTTTTTATACATATGTTTAGAAAGCACTTCCCTAAATTCAAATTTTTGAAAGATACAACCAAGAATAAGCAAAAAGACCAATTCCACTTATTCTTTCAATTGAAAGTTTTTGATTCATCAATCCTTCTAAACAGTAATAAAAAAAAAAAAAATGGGAGTGACATAGGTAAGAAATCAATTCATCATCTGTGATATCTGAGCATCCCCTAATTCCCAATCAACAGATTCATCTTAAAAACTAATATTCTTATACTAATATTATATATTATAATTAATAATCAAAATTAGAAATAATAAAAAACTCTGTTGTGTAACTTCATTCAAAAAATGAAATTGAATCGCTTTAAAATTGGAAAATCATTTCTATTTTGATTTTGATCATTTTTTTATTATTGTATCGAATACATTGTGTATTTTCGAACAAAGAATGACCTTATATTATACTAGAATCTCCCTTTTTTTACTTTAACTTTACTTTATTACTTTCCCTTTTCTTTTTTACTTTAATTTGATTTGACCTCATTAGATTCAGTAGTAGGTTTATTCTCATAATATCTCTAATGAGAAGAAAAAGAGTTTCGCATGATCTAATCGTGCGAAACTTATACATTTTTTCTTTACATATCTTAAATTAGAGAGCCCCCCGCCCTTTTATAATTATAATTCGATCAAGAACGGCCTTTTGGTTCTAATACAACAATGCGTGCATCGCGAATATTGATTATTTTCTTCTTTGTTCTCTTTCTTTCGTCGAAGACTATCGGCTAGTCTTACTTCTTACTGGACAACTAACCAATTCCTTAAAAATGAAAAAAAAAGGGGGGGGGGGGTTCCAACAAAAAACATCTTCTACAAACACAAAAAGAAAGAATATTTTTATATTTTGGATCTAATTTAATTGTAGGTGTAGGAGAATGGAATATGATAATCCCACTCGCGAATTATTTGAAAGCAACCCGTTGTATTCACATTTTATCTGATCTTCAGTTTCTAATCCGAAGCCGATAATGGAGAGAACCCTTATACTACTACAGGAATTTGAAAATTTTTTTATTGAATAGTATAGAATACTACATCGACAGGCAACAATAAAAGAAAAAAGAAAGTCTCTAGCACTCCATTTAGATACTAATTGTGAAATTGCGTTGCTGTGTCAGAAGAAGGATAGCTATACTGATTCGGTATACTCTAAAGACACCCTTGGTACCCTATTGACGATCTCACAAAGATTCAATTTCAGTGAATTCCCATTTACTGATCTCATCTTTTACGGAATCGATCCCCTTTTTGACTGTACAAGAATACGTGGAGCTCGGCATGTCTGGAAGCACAGGAGAACGTTCTTTTGCTGATATTATTACCAGTATTCGATACTGGGTCATTCATAGCATTACTATACCTTCCCTTTTCATTGCGGGTTGGTTATTCGTCAGCACGGGTTTAGCTTACGATGTATTTGGAAGCCCTCGTCCAAACGAGTATTTTACAGAGAGTCGACAAGGAATTCCATTAATAACTGGCCGTTTTGATCCTTTGGAACAACTCGATGAATTTAGTAGATCTTTTTAGGAGGCCCCAATGACCATAGATAGAACCTATCCCATTTTTACAGTGCGATGGTTGGCTGTTCACGGATTAGCTGTACCTACCGTTTCT